CCAAATAAGGCTTAGCTGATCGTATTACCACAGAGTCAACTTGAACAATTAGAACTTGACCCGATTTTAAATGCGGTCCTTTTTTGGCTATACATACATTTTCACAAATAAACTGCCCAAGACTAACGATTGTAGATGTCTCTTCACAATAATTGGAATGGAGAAAATACCAATTCAAATTGAATGCATTCAAAATGATGTTACTGCATGAATAGGGATTATAAATTTTACCTTTTTCATCCAGTAAATAATATTTAAGTATTTGAAAAATCTGTTTTAAATTGTCAAGTTGCAAATAGTTAGTTACCAAGATCTGATTATGGGTTATTAAATGGGAAAATAAATCAAAATTATAAATTGGAAGGCCTGTTCCTAAGGGGCCCAACGAATTCCTAATTGGATTTAGGGGGTCCTTTTTGATTGATTCTTTTATCACATTGGGAGATTTTACATCGTTGAATGGGCCTATTCGAGAACAATTGGATGATGACAAAATTATCAAAGATTGAGATTCCTTATTTCGATTCAACAAGGTATGAATAGTTCCTTGATTTGGATTAAGGGATTCTTGAATCCTTGCCTTGGAATAGGAATAAATGGAAGAAAACGGATTGACATTAGCGCGGTCTGATCCATTCTCAGAGATCAATCCGGAACCCGACAGATCGTTCCTTTTTCCGGTATACGAAATAGGTGACTTCGCTAAGTCGATTCTTAGAAAATCTCTAATTAAACCATTTGTCCTTATTTCAACAAAGGAAGCACAGGCCTTTTCGATCGAAGAACTTTTTTTGTCTTGGTCCCAATTCAACACTAAACAAGTCCGAACTAATTGAATACTTGTGTCCCAAATTTCAAGAATTGGGTCATAATAAAGGATATAATTGACAACTCGAAGTTGTAGATTATCACTTTCCTGCAAGAGATCCGGCGGGAAAAGTCTTCCTAAATTTATACCATCCGTTTTTTTATATGGGACTACAGGTTGAACCAAAACAAAATACTTTTTTTCATACCTGGAAAGTTTCATTCGTTGGGTATAGAGCCAATTTTTCAATTTTTTGTATTCTTTGGAATTTTGTTTTCCCCCTCCTGGTGGTATCAATCGGAATGCCTTATTTGTCTTTCCAGGAAAATGGATATCTCCAGAAAAAATTATCAGTTTCATTTTTTCTGCTTTTTTCTTCACTCGGACCAATCCGCCTACCCGACTTCTTCTATTTAAAGTGATTTGTGTATCTACCCCAATAATACTATTGTGCCGTACCATTATGGAAGAAGATTCGTCCAAAATGTGGACTTCCACGGGAATAAAAAAAAATGGATTTACTTCCATTTGGTATTTTGGCCAAAATACCTTGACTCCTCGATACTCAATCAAATCCTCTTCGTTGATGATTGAATTCAGTTCTCTAGTCTCATATTTAGGTTCTCTAGTCTGATATTTAGTAAGTCCCGAGCTCTTTCTTATATATCGAGGATCATCGAAATAAGCAAGAATACTATTTATACGGAGAATACCATTTCTGGGGATTTCAATTGAGATACCTGAAGAAGGTATTAGTTGGTTCTCGCCTTCTTGAATCGATTCGAGTGGGATGATGAATCTATTTCTTCGCCTCTTTGCCAATAAATAAGAATTCCCGTCGAGAATGTCCGGATATCTGAGATTACACCGACCAGTACATGTGATTCGATTAAGTTCTGAATAATCAGGAATGCTATCTCCTTTTTTATTTTTACCAGAAAAATACGAACTAAAAAATTTGTGTCTCACTTGATTATTAGTTACTGAGGGGTTAGAAATATATCTTCGCTTGACAGAAAGAGAATAAGCGTTCATTTGATCTTGATCCTTGTGGATCGAACAGGGGCCTAGACTGGATCTCCAGGGCTCCCCTAATAATATCCATAAATGACTTGTTTTTGGTAAGAGATGTATATTACCATATGTAAATTCAGGTGCATGGTACACATCGGTATTCCAGTGCATTTCGCCCTCTGAGTCAGAATAAATATGTTTTCGAACCTTCTCTTTCAAATTCAAAGTGGATGTTCTCGCGCGAATCTCAGCAATCACTTGTTCTGATTCTACATATTGATCGTTTTGAACTAAAAGAAAACTTTTGGGCGGAATATACACATTGTGTATAATATCTTCACTCTCAATAGTTACATACAAGTCTCTAGAACATATAAAAGCAGGATGTCCATGACGTGTACGTGTCGGATGAACCAAATCCTCATTGAATTTTATTTTTCCATTAGAAGGGGCTCGCACATGTTCTGCAGTACCCCCTGTGAATACTCCGCCGGTATGAAAAGTTCTTAATGTTAATTGAGTGCCCGGTTCTCCAATAGATTGACCTGCAATAATACCTACAGCTTCTCCCAATTGGACCAGGTCGTCATGAGCTGGACTCCGGCCATAACATAATTGACAAATCCAAGATGTGCTCCTACAAGTAAAGGGGGTTCGAATAGAGATTGGTTGTGCTCTAAAAGTTATGAATCTATTGACAAGTCCAACCCCAATATCTTGATTTCTAGTAGCAATGCATCGCGAACCTATATATATATCATCTGCTAATACACGCCCTATTAATGTTTGGATAAAAATCCTGTCCGCCATCATCCCATTTCGAGGACTTACAGAAATACCTCGAACGGTGCCACAATCTGTTCGACGTACAACAATGTGTTGAACTACTTCAACAAGTCTGCGCGTGAGATATCCTGCATCTGATGTTCGGATAGCGGTATCCACAACTCCTTTACGGGCTCCGTAACAAGAAATAATATATTCTGTTAAAGAGAGTCCTTCGCGTAAATTGCTTTGAATGGGTAAATCAATCATTTGCCCTTGGGGATCCGACATTAATCCTCTCATACCTACTAATTGATGTACCTGAGATGCATTTCCTCTGGCTCCCGAAAAAGACATTATATGGACTGGATTAAAAGGATCGGTCATCCGAAAATTAGGAGTCATTTCTTGTCGCAAATATTCACTTGTGGCATACCATATCTCGATCGATTGACGTAATTTTTCTACCGCGTGTACATTCCCATAATGATGGTGTTTTTCCAAAATAAAACTTTGTTGTTCAGCGTCTTGAACTAGCCATCTTTTAGAAGGTATTGTTAAAAGATCATCAATTCCTAATGAAATGGATGCGGCGGTAGCTTCTCGGAAACCCAGAGTCTTTACTTCATCCAGGATATGTGATGTATATCCTATTCCATAGTGATCAATAAATCGACTAATAAGTCGTTTCATGGCAGTTCCGTCTATCATTTTATTGTAAAAGACATGAGTGGCCCGTTGTGCCATCAGTACCTCCATAATTGCGCTGAGTAGAATTTGACAATGGGTTTGAGTCAGTGATTGGGTTTGAGTCAGTGATTGGAAAACTTCCTTTTCTAGATCTTCATTCGCGTAGAAACTCCGCAATTATAGTCCTAGTTAAACCGGCGAGACTCGCATTCCCGCTGGTAGCATAGAATTACAAAAGCCCTGCCAAAACCCCTGTACGGCTTCGTCTATTCCTCGATAAAGAGAAATATGACCAAGAGTGGTTCGAATATATATATAAAGAATTTCTTTTTTTATACTTCTTACTATTAGATAGTGTCCATAAATCTCATAATAGGTCCCCAAAGATTCATAGTGAATTTCGATGGGAGCTCCTCTTGCAGCAATAACGCGTTGATCTAGTCGCCACCGGAACCACAAAGGACTACCTAAATTGATTCGTTTTTGCCAATAAGCTCCAATTACATCATAGGTATTACAAAAAAAGGGTTCTTTTTTTTTTGTATACTTATAGTTATTATCTTCATTTTGATAGTTTCTACGATTACATGGATTATACCTATTTACACAAATACCCCGACGATTTCCACTCGTTAAGACATAGAGTCCACTAAGCATATCTTGAGTTGGTGCGGAAATGGGATCTCCAATAGTTGGAGACAAAAGATTCATATTAGAAAACATAAGTAAACGTGCCTCTGATCGAGCCTCCGCAGATAAAGGCACATGAACAGCCATTTGATCCCCGTCAAAGTCTGCATTGAAGCCCTTACAAACTAATGGATGTAAACAAATAGCACGCCCTTCCACTAAAACGGGGAGGAATGCCTGTATGCCTAATCTATGCAGAGTAGGTGCTCTATTCAGCAATACAGGATGGTCATCCAGAATTCTATGAAGTATTTCCCATACAATCGGTTTTTTTTTCCGAATTTGACTCTTAGCAACTCCTATGTTCGAAGCAAGATGTTTTCTAATTAGGTCACGAATTACAAATGCCTGGAAAAGTTCTATTGCTATTTCGCGAGGCAATCCACATCGATGTAATGCAAGTGAAGGGCCCACGACAATCACTGACCGCCCTGAATAATCGACCCGTTTACCAAGCAGAGTCTCGCGAACTCTTCCTTCTTTGCCTTCAATTACATCTGAAAGCGACTTGTAAACTCTATTATGATCATCCCTCATTGGTTGTCCGCAGATTCCATTATCAAGAAGTGCATCCACAGCTTCTTGTAACAATTTTTCCTGAGATATTATTAATTCTTCTGGCGTAGCTATACTTGTTGTTAATAGATCTGTAAGAGTATTATTCCGATAGATAATTCTTCTATAGATTTCATTAATATCCGAGGTCACTAGTTTATCCTCATCTATATGATAGATTGGTCTCAACTCAGGAGGAAGAACTGGTAATAGACACAAAACCATCCATTTTGGTTCTATATTTGTTCGAATAAAATGCTTAGCCAATTCCATGCGTCTAAGCAAAAAATCTTTTCTTCTTCCAACTTTTCGATCTTCCCATTCATTCCCTGTGGGTTCCTCTTCCTCCAATTCTTTCCATTCTACCAATGAATAATCTATAATAATTCGTAAATCTAGATTGGCTAATTGTTGTCTGATAGAACCTCCCCCGGTAGACATCTCTCGATTTCGAAATGTATCGAAGCTCCGGGTAGTA